CCATTCAGGGTCTTTTATTCTACCAAAGCGTCGAATTTCTAAATTCTCATAGGGTCCCCCTGGAATTCCTTCCAGAGCCTGTTGGATAATTTTTATGGATTCTGTCATTTCACTGATTCGTACTAAATACCGAGCTAATGAATCCCCTTCTTTTTGCCATTGAATCTCCCAATCAAATTCGTCGTAAGACTCATAACGATCAATTTTACGAAGATCCCACTGTATTCCGGAAGCTCGTAGCATTGGGCCCGATAAACCCCAATTTAGTGCTTCTTCTGCGCCAATAATGCCCACGCCTTCAACTCGTTCTAAAAAAATAGGATTCCGCGTAATAAGCTTTTGATATTCAGCAACCCCGGTTAAAAAATAATCGCAAAAATCCAAACATTTATCTATCCAGCCATGAGGTAGATCAGCAGCTACTCCTCCGATACGAAAATAATTATGCATCATGCGCATACCGGTAGCAGCTTCGAACAAGTCATATATTAACTCTCGTTCTCGAAAAATATAGAAGAAAGGGGTCTGTGCCCCAATATCTGCCATAAAAGGGCCAAGCCATAACAAATGAGAAGCGATACGACTTAACTCCAACATAATAGCTCTGATATAGCTAGCCCTTTTAGGTACTTGAATATTGCCTAGCTGTTCGGGTCCATTTACGGTTATTGCTTCTGTGAACATAGTAGCTAAATAATCCCAACGCGTTACATAAGGCAAATATTGTATAATTGTTCGATTTTCCGCAATTTTCTCCATCCCTCTATGTAAATAACCCAGTATTGGTTCACAATCAATAACATTTTCACCATCGAGAGTAACAATTAGTCGAAGAACACCATGCATTGATGGGTGGTGAGGGCCCATATTGACTATCATGAGGTCTTTTCTTGTAGTTGGTGCAATCATAAGTTTTTTCCCGAGTCGTTCTTCCATGCATTGCTGAAAGTAAAAAGAAGTTCATCAAAATTTAAACGACTAAGCTCAAATGGTATCACGCTTCAAATTAACGAGTTTTTATCTCTCGAATATTTAACTCACTAATTAATTCTTTATAGCGTCTTCTATTTTTTTTTGACAAATAGGCCAGCAGTCGTTGGCGTTTTCCCAAAATTTTCCGCAAACCTCTCTGGGATGAAGAGTCTTTTTTGTGCAATTCCAAATGTGAAGTAAGTTTTCTTATCTTAGTGGTAAAACTGAATACTTGAAATTCAACAGACCCTCTGTTTTCTTCGTTTTCTTTTTGAGAAATAACCGAAATGAATGAATTTGTTACCATAAAAAAATCCCCTTTCCTTTTTTACAGATATGGATTTTATTGATCAGTAATAATAATGCCATTAATTGGAATCTGGTAGATACAATAATCTAATCCAAATTTCTTTATGAACTCCTAATTTTCTGAATTCAAATCAATTAATCCAATTTCTAATTGGATTTAGATAGGGATAGAAAATTGGATTTAGATAGGGATAGAAAAGGATTGGTACATTTTCGCATCGAAGAATTTAGACCTAAAACAAAGAAGGTTCTGTTGATTCATTTCGAGATCTAATCGAGACATTATTCATTTCCTATTGGATATTAGAATGAAATGTGAGACAAGACATGTGATCTATGTATTTGTTTGCTTTGATATACCCTATTATATATATAGGGTATAGAATATATAGAAAAAGTGTATTATCCACGAAATGTCAAAATTTCAATCGTGGATACAGATGTATTCTTAACATACTGAAACGACTGCCATTATTGGTATCAAACCAATAACGATTCATACAAGCTAAATCCTCTAATCGATAATTAGGCCAAAGAAAGAGCTTTAATTTCATTAATTGATTTTTCTCTCTATCAAAATGGTTACTGTCATGCGAAACTTGGCTGCTGTCTTTTACGTCCTTTGCATTCCAAAATACTGGATTTCTATCTTCACCATTTCTATTCTTTGAATTAAAACAACTTAGAATTTTCAACTTTCTACGACGTCTAAACGAGAAAATATTTTCAGGAACAAGCAAATCCAAATGATTTTTGTCTCTATTTTCAGTTATTCTTTGGTGTGATGAAATAGTTTCATCAAAATTCTTCTTAGAAACATATCTTTGTTCTTGGTATTTTTGATTAGTTTGGTGCTTACTCTTATAAACCAATGAAATACCTATGGTTTGATACATAATAAATTGTGCATCGTTTTTTCCAAACAGACGAATGGGTTCTATAATCAATATTCCCTTTTTCATCAATTGGTTAAGAGTTAAATTCTTCTCACTGAGCATTATATCCAAACTCATTTCTCTATTTTGAATCGAGGGTATAGTAATTTGGGTTGGATCTATCAGTCTAAGCAGGAGACAATATACCTTGACATTATTGATCAGTCTTTGATTCAAAGTATCGTCCCATCTCAATTGAAAAAGCAAATAACGTTTCAGGAAGAAATCTAGTTCTGCTCTCGCGCTGCTTTTGTATTGTTTTTTCTTTTTCCCCTTTTTCATGTCTGATCTTGTATAATTTTCTTCACTATCTTTTTGTTGTGAGAGAACAGATCCAAGATTTCCTGGACTTGTGGGTTCTTTTTCTCCTTGATTTCGATGCTTTTTATTCGATGGTATCAAAAAACTTCCTTTTTGCTTTTGATTTATTTTTTTATTTTCACTACTATTTTCATTTTTATTCAAATTTGAAAGAAGTAATTTGCTTGGTATAAACCAAGGTTTGCTTTTATATGCATTATAAAGTAACACAAATTCTGGGAAGAACCAAGGTTCCAAATTCGCTATGCGACACTTTAGCATTTTTTCATTCATTCCCATCCAATCAAAAAATACTTTGTCGGAGTTTGGTGGATTGATTTCTGGAATCATAAGGTAAAAAAGATCTTTTTTAGGAATTATTTGAGTATTTTGATTCCCATTGCTGACCCAGGCCTCAATATCGCCTTTTTGTTTAAGATCAAAATTGAGAATGTTCCAATCAAAATATTTTCTATCGACCGTTTTTTCCATATATAGAATATGGACCTTTCCTAGATAATTATCGATAGGGATGTTCCTCAGTATATTTTCTTTATGCGTGTTATAAGAAATCTCTTGCTTCTTACGTCCTTGAAACGGAGATCTATAAAAAAAGTATTCCGTTTTATTTTCATAATTAAGAAATTTATATGATAAAAGATCATATTTATAGTATTTTTGCAAATTCTCTTTTCTTTTTTGATTAGATAATGAATATACTTCAATTTGTTTTTGTTTTTTGAAATCAATTAATTGGTCTTTTTCATATGAATGCCTTTTGCTAAAATTTTCCTTTTTACGCTGATGAACTGTATTGCGCCATTTTTCTGGTATTAATCTATACCATCTGCTCTGAGATAAATTGTATTGATAATATCCTCTTAACCACTTTTTCCATTGATTCATTTCATAACTCGGAAGTTTCTTATCCCCTAATTTCGAATCAACCATTTCTTGGGTTTCAAAAGAATCCTTTATTTCAGGCGGGGGGATTCCTTGAGATTGAAGAACAGCTCTTAATTTATACGAGTTACTAACTTGGATTTGTGATAATTTGAAAAATACATATGCTTGTGACACGTAGGATAAGTCATAAAAAATAGGTGAATTTTTTTGACTATTACTAATATTATCAAGTGACTTTTTTATAGTCGAAATAAATGGAATTAGATTTTTCTTAATTTTATTAATTCTTTCTTGTTTTCTTTCATTATTGTAAAGGGATTTATCAATAATTTTTTTTGTTGATTCAAGAAAAAGTTCTGTATTCATTCTGGGAATATTAATGATACATAAAAATATATCTGTGTAGATTCTTTCAATGAAAAATTTCAAAAAAAGAGGTAATTTGGAGATTAATTGAGCATTTCTTTTTTTGAATATTTGCCATTTTTCGAATCTTTTAGCATTATAACTTGTTTTTTTAAGACTAATATTATTTATTCTTGGAGTTACTTTTTTTTTCTCTTTTATAATTCTTTCTATTTGATTTCGAATTGTACTTGTTCTAGTAGTCAAATCCCTGATTTTTTTTTCTGTTAGTGAAGAATTTGTCCAATTCGTAGATGCAATTTCACTAAACGATTCGTGAATTAGCTGATTGCTTATTATAGAATTTTTTTCTTCTTTAATTTCACTTGATTCATATACTTCTCTTCCTGTTAATCGAAATAACAGAATTTTTGAAAGTTCTTTTATTATTTTTTTTATAAAAATAACACTTTCGATAACCCATTCTTTTGTTTCTTTTAAAACTTTTAGAAGTAATTTTATTTTTCTTTTAAAAACTATTAGAACTCGAGAAGACTTCTTTTTAAATTTTCCAATTTTTTTTTCAATTTCCTTAAAAATGGGTTTAAAAAAGGAAGATCCTTTTCGGGGCGAACCAAAAGGAAGTTCAGTTTCCATTCCCCAAACTGTTAAAAAACAAAAATCATCTTTTTCTTTTTTCTTTTTCATTAAACCTTTCTTAGATGATCGTAGTTTCGATTTGTGCCAAGGTTTCAGACGGAAAGGAAATAAGATTTTTATCTGAATACCGTCTGTCAACCAATTTTTCGGAAATTCTGTTTCGGATAATGGAACACCATTATAGGTACATTTAACATGCATCTCTCTATTCCATTCCTGTAAATCCTCAAACCATTCGGGAAATTGAAATAGGAACATGCGTCCACTATTTTTTGCAATTAGCAATGAAGGTAATACAATATATTTTCTAAAAATAGATTGAGTTAGTAACATGCAACCTCTTATTACTTGTGTAACTGGAATGGTATCCCAGGCCTCTGCTATCTGTATTCGCTCTTTCTCCGTTCTTTCCTTCGTCTCTTTTTCTTCTTCTCTTTTTCTTTCTTCTTCTGTATACTCTACAATTTTGAATGCTTCCCCTTTCCCTACCCAATTTCTAAAAATTACTTTAATCAGCCCGGAGATATCAAAAGAAAAAAGAGGGGATTTTTCTATTCTGTCCAAAAAAAGAGG